AGACCAGACAAAGTCATGAATTTATAAATAGACTTGAGACTTTAGACAAAAAATGCCTTTTTCTGAATATACTCGAAAAAAGGACTAGATTATGTAATACTGAGACCAAAAAGAAAGAATATTTGCTTAACATATATGATCCTTTCATAAACGGACCGTATCGTCGAACAATCAAAAAAGGGTTTTCACCTTCAATCGAAATCATTCGAGAAAACTCCCAAGAGTTGATTTGGATAAATAAGATTCACGGTATCTTTCTTACCGATACCAATTACCGAGAGTTTGAACAGAAAATGGATAAAACATTTGATAAAAAATCATTAACAAAAATGGGTCATTTCTTGACGTTAATTAGTGAATTTGATAAAGAATCAACACAAAATTTCAATTTGAAGGGACTTTCTTTTTCCTTATTTCCAGAAATGGATTCAAAGGATCGAACAAAATTTGTCAAATTTTTATTTGATTCAGTTATACCTGATAATAAAAAAAAAATTCGACAAAAATCTATTAGAGTAAAAACAATCAATAAAAAAGTTCCTCAATGGTCATATAAATTAATTAACGAATTGGGACAACCGGAGGGGGAAAGTGAACATGAGAGGATGGCCGAGAATCCTAGTATTCGATCACGAAAAACTAAACGTATAGTTATTTTCACTGATCAACATCAGAATACTAATACCAAAGATATTAACAATCTTGATCAAATTCAAACGGGCGAGATAACTTTGATACGATATCCGCAACAATCGGACTTTCGTCGAGATATAATCAAAGGTTCCATGCGTATTCAAAGACGTAAAACGTTTATTTGCGAATTATTTCAAGCAAATGTACATTCTCCGCTTTTTTTAAACAGAATGGATAAACCTTTTTTTTTTTCTTTTGAAATTTCAAAATGGATTAAATTCATTTTTAGAAATGGGATGGATAAAAATTCAAAATTAACAATGTCAAATTATACAGAGAAAGAAAGAAAAGAAATTGAAAAAAACGAAGAGGACAAAAGAAAAGAAAAAATGCGAAAACAGATAGCAGAAGCCTGGGATACTATTCTATTTGCTCAAGTAATACGAAGCTGCATGTTAGTAATCCAATCAATTCTTAGAAAATATATTCTATTACCTTCCTTGATAATAATCAAAAATATCAGTTGTATGTTATTCTTTCAATCTTCCGAGTGGTCTGAGGATTTTAAGAAATGGAAAAGAGAAATGCATATTAAATGTACGTATACTGGTGTTCAATTATCAGAAACAGAATTTCCGAAAAACTGGTTAACAGAGGGTATTCAAATAAAGATCCTATTTCCTTTTTGTCTGAAACCTTGTGACAGATCTAAGTTCCAAAACCCTCATAGAGATCCAATGACAACGAAAAGACAAAAATATGATTTTCGTTTTTTAACAGTTTTGGGAATGGAAGCGAAACTACCCTTTGGTTCTCCCCGAAAACGACCTTCTTTTTTTAAACTCATTTTTAAAAAACTCACAAAAAAAATTATAAAATGGAAAAATAAGAATTTTATAATAGTTTTAAAAGAAAAAACACAAATGTTTCTAAGGGAATAGAAATATATAAATAAATGGTATTATTGCATTATTAAAATAAAACATCTCCATTTGTTTTGTTTGAACTAATTTGTATTCATCAATTTTTACAAAATATTTTATTGGATTAATTACTCGAATCTTGATAATTCAATATGAATAATCTATTATGATCTAGTGTGATTTAGAACAAGCCGCTATGGTGAAATCGGTAGACACGCTGCTCTTAGGAAGCAGTGCTAGAGCATCTCGGTTCGAGTCCGAGTGGCGGCATAGCATCTTCTAAAATAAAGGAGATACAATAGAATACTCAATTCAATTCTTGATTTCCATTTTTTAAAATCCTTCTTAATCTTAGTTTTTTTTTAATTGAATTACTATTTTTTATGAAATTTTATACTTTCGAACATATACTAACTCATATTTCGTTTTCTCTTGTTTCAATTGTAATTACAATTTATTTGATAACCTTATTAGTCGATGAAATCGTAGAACTATACACTTCCTCAGAAAAGGGTATGATAGCTATGTTTTTCTCTATAACGGGTTTATTAGTCACTCGTTGGATTTATTCGGGACATTTTCCATTAAGTGATTTATCCGAATCATTAATCTTCCTTTCCTGGAATTTATCCATTATTCATATGGTTTTTTATTTGAAAAAACAAAAAAACTATTTAAGTGGAATAACCGCGCTAGGTATTATTTTTACTCAGGGTTTTTCTACTTCAAATCTTTTGACTCAAATGCATAAATCCGAAATATTAGTACCCGCTCTCCACTCCCAGTGGTTAATGATGCACGTAAGTATGATCATATTAGGTTATGCAGCTCTATTATGTGGATCATTATTATCAGTATCGCTTTTAGTCATTAGATTTCAAAAGGGCATAAGGTTTTTAAGTAAAAACAATCATTTATTAAATAGGTCATTAGTCTTCAGCAAGATCCAAAACATGAATGAAAGCTGGAATGTTTTACAAAACACTTCCTTTTTGTCTGTTAGGAATTATTATAGGTCACAGTTGATTCAACAATTGGATCATTGGAGTTATTGTGTTATTCGTCTAGGGTTTATTTTTTTAACCATAGGTATTCTTTCAGGAGCTATATGGGCTAATGAAGCATGGGGATCATATTGGAATTGGGATCCAAAAGAAACTTGGGCATTTATTACTTGGATGGTCTTTACGATTTATTTACATACTCAAATTCAAACAAATAGAAATTTGACAGGTACAAAAACAAAATCTGCAACTATAGCTTTTATGGGTTTTATTATAATTTGGATATGCTATTTTGGGGTCAATCTACTAGAAATAGGGTTGCATAGTTATGGTTCATTTTCATGAATATTGAATTGAACTCAAGAAAGAACTAAATAAAACATAGGAGAATTTATATATATAATATAAGGAAACCTCGTATAATCCAATGGCAACCATTTGAATCACTACTTGATTCAAATGGTCTCACAAAGACTAAATAGATCTGGTTATGATTTCAATTCATTTTTTTTTAGTTAACTTATTTCTTATTTAGAATAAAAAATCCTATTTGACCGTTGTGTATTATTATAACATCAGTAAATGGAATAATGGATAATCCTAACTAGTAAGACTGCTAAAGTAATGATAACTCACATTAGTCGAATGAGTTCTATAGAAAATCCATCGATTTCTAATTTCCCGTGAAAATGGAAAAAAAAAATAGATCCATTTATAATCCTCCTCCAGGTGGTTTAATGAATCGTCGAATTGGAAATATTACCAGAATGGATAGGTCATATTAAAAACAATTCTGGCATATCTATATATAGATAGAGTATTTTTTTTTTGTTGTCTTATTTGCTCTATGGGGGACAAAACAAATGAAATTAAGAATAGACTCTCCAAGTAAAAGAATTTGTGGGAAAGACAAAATACACTTGAACCATAAAAACCCGTATTCAAAATATATATATATTTCGAATACGGGTTTTTATGTTGGTAAAAAAAATGTAATTCAAGTGGGGTTTTCTTTAACTATCAATAAGCTAGACCCATACTGCGAGTTGTTTCATGCCATAAATAAACTCGAACACTCAAGAAATCCGTTGGACAGGCGGATTCACATCTCTTACAACCAACGCAGTCTTCTGTTCTTGGAGCAGAAGCAATTTGCTTAGCTTTACATCCATCCCAGGGTATCATCTCTAATACATCGGTAGGACAAGCTCGGACACATTGAGTACACCCTATACATGTATCATAAATCTTTACTGAATGTGACATTAGATTTCTAAATTTTGAACATCGTGAATTTTCGATCTAGTAAACTTGTAAACGAATAATATATTTCGATACCAGACGAATCAATGATTTACCAGAATTTTTCTAATCAATCTATTTTGAGATTAACTGATGAGAAAAAGCCTGGATATTTTTATTTATATTTTTGTTTCTTATGTTTTTGTGGAAACATGATCATAAGTGTCATACATGCTAATTAAATTAGAATTTGTTGAATAATGAATAAAAAAAATAGGAAAAAAAATGAGTTTAATCGCCCCCTATAAAAAAAAAATAAGAAAATGTTAAGAAATCCATATTAACAGCTGTCAGTCTAATCTGAAAACACATATTCATTATTACACATATAGGGGAATTCATTCGATTTCGTCTCGCGATCAATCTATAGCTATAAATGCGAATAAAACAAAGTAGGTACTCAAAGTACATATTCGAAGTACATATTCGAACATCATTGATCAACCCCCTTATCAATTTCGATTTGTTTCATTTCAGAACAACAATTCAATCGATTCAATTGACTACAATATACTACACAGAACAAGGAATCTATTGTTAATAGTAATAGATTGAATGGACCATTTTGACTTTATTTAATTTATTTTATTATACAAGTATACACAAGCATTCTTCAAATTGACTGAATAAGTGTAATAATACAGAAGAAAATCTGATTTGGATTACCAGTTTGAAAGATTTATTACTGCCAAACCAAAGCAATTTTACCACCTATACAATTAAAGCAATTGTAAAAATTATAGAACTGAATAAAAATGGAAGAAAAAAATTCGTTGATAAATGAATCTCAATTTGTTGACTATTACTTAATACTTATCAAACCTTTTTTTCTCGAATTTCATTTTCTAATTCAAATTAGGAATTAGTGAAACAAAAATCAAAATACTTGTACAAACTAACGAAGGAATCCCGCCGGTTATAATATAACAAAGATTACAAACAAAAAAGAATTCCCTCCTCGACATCAAACTTGACCCCAAAAAGACTAAAAAAAAATCATGTATTAGTCCATCTATTATATGTAAAATAATCAAAATTCAACTCTTTCATAACCTTATTGATTGATCTGAGCGAGGTGAAATTATCCCATTTTTTTTTTAATGATAGGTTCTTTTCTTATCTTAATTGAATTAAATCCTAATGGGTATGTACCAGTCTAGGTACAATTATTGGATCAATCTTGTTCTTTCGTTATCAAAAAAAAAATAAAGAATAGTTTAGTTCAAAATTATAGATTAAGAGATTCTCATTTATGAATTGATTTTGAAGTCAAATTGACTCGTGATTCTCACCCATTTTTTAATGGTTGGAAAACAAAAGTGGATTTTCCTTTCATTTAGATCAAAACTGAATCTTAGTAGTTGAGAATTTTTCTTGAATCGAAGGTTTATCTGTTTTTTTATTTATTTGAAACAAATCGTAAATAGAAAATCTTTACAGTGAACAAGGTTGGGAAGAGGTTGGTAATACTAGATTACCTGTCGAAATAGGTAAAAAATTGCCATCCAAGATCAAATAGTAGAACACAATGTAAAATAAACCAAATTTGATATCCGAATATGAACTTTGAGAACCTGCTATTAATTCTTCTTCCGCTTATGGTAAATCAAAGGAAAATCTTTTAGATTCCTTCTGATAAGGAAAAAATGAGAAACCTGATAAACCCGATAGGGTGACGCTACTAATTTCATTCCCAACATAATTACTCTAATCTAATATAATGGGTTCTTTTAGGTACTTGACTGTTTCCCAGCTCTTCTGGCAAATTTGTGGTTATTGCTTTTGTGAACATAGTAACTAAAGAATTATAACGTGGTACATAAAATAAAGAGAAGATAAACATTGTCTAATTGTTTTCCGAAATTTTTTCATCGCTCCATATAAAAAAGGTTTACAGCCAATATAGGTCTTCACTATCCTACTCATGCCGGCTATTTTTCGATTCGAAGACCCATATTGACTATCATAAGGTCTTTTCTTGTAGCTAATTATGGGTTTTCCCTAATTTATTCTTTGATGACTTACTGAAAAGTAAGTTCATCAAACTTCAAAATGGAATAAATCAAATAATCCAAAATAATTCCTAAAATTAACGAGTTTTTAGCTCCCGAATATTCAACTGTTCGATTAATTCTTTATATCGTACTGCATTTTTTTTTGACAAATAAGTCATCAGTCGTTGACGTTTTCCCAAAATTTTCAGTAGACTTCTCTGAGATAAATAGTCCTTTCTGTGTGATTCTAAATGAAAAGTAAGTCTTCGTATCTTATTGGTAAAACTGAATACTTGAAATTCTACTGATCCCTTATTTTCTTCTTTTTCTTTTTGTGAAATAACTGATAAAAATGCATTTTTTACCATAACACGAATTCATTCTCCTCTGTCACTTTTTGATTTTGCAAATGTGCATTTTTTTTTAGCGATCATTAATAATAATGCCAATTATTTTAATTTTGTTTTCACAATAATATGAATTCAGTTATGGATCTATAACTTAGTTTTATCAAATAAGATGAACCAATCTAATTGAAATTCGATTTGAATAGAAACTACAAAAAGCTATTCCAGTTATGTATTCCCAAAAGAAAATAATTTATATCTACAAATTTCTGTTGAGTCTTTTTTAGATCTAATTTCTCAAAATTAGTATTATGTATCAGAATAAGATGTAAGACAGCACCTGTGTGCATCTTTTTATTTTTTTAGTTATATATTTATATATATATTATATATTTTTTCGTCTATTATATAATTATATATATAATAGACGAAAAAATACGTGGTAAAAATGTATGATTAAAAAATTTGTGCTTGTGGATACATATGTATCCTCAACATACTGAAACGACTGCCATTATTGGTATCAAACCAACAGCGATTTACACAAGTTAAATCTTCTAACCGATAATTGGACCAAAGAAAGAGCTTGAATTTCATTAATTTTTTTTTATCTCTATCTTCGTTTTCATTCAAAAAAAAGTGACTACAGTTTTTTACGTTATTCCGATTACAAAATATTGATATTGGATTTTTATCTACATTATTTCTATTTCTCGAATTAAAATAAATTAGAATTCTAAATTCTTTACGATGTCTAGGTGATAAAATATTTTCCGGAAGAATCAAATCTTTTTCGTCTTTATTTCCAATCATTTTTTGATGTCTTGCAATAGATGTTTTCATTTTGATTTTATCAACATATCTTTTATCTTGGTATCTTTGATTCGTTTTGTACTTATTTTTATGAACCAATGAAATGCCCACAGTTTGATACAAAATAAATTCTCTATCATTTTTGACAGACAGATGAACGGGTTCGACAGTCAATATTCCTTTTTTGATTAATTCTGGAAGAATTAAGTCTTTCTGAGTGAAGATTATATTCAGACTAATTTCTCCTTTTTGGATAGAGGACAAAACAATTTCTTTTGGGTTTTTCAATCTAAGCAGAAGACAATATACTTTGATATTATTGACCATTTTTTGATTCAAAGAACCATTGCATCTCAATTGAAAAAGCAAATGCTTTTTCAGTACTAAATCAACTTCTGCTTCTGTATTACTATTATTCTTGTATTGTGTGTTTTGTCTATCGTTTTTCATATTTGATCTCGCATAATCTTCTTCAAGATATTTTTCTTGTTTTGAGAAAATAGATTTAAGAATTTCCTGGTTTTGTCCATCTGGTCCAAGATCCCCTTGGCCTGACAATCCTTTTTGTTCTTGAGTTTGATTCTCTAATTCAAAAAATTTTGTTTCATCCAATAATATAAATTTTTTGTTTTTCTTTGCATTGATATTTTTCATACTATTTTCATTCAAATTTAAAAGAAGCAATTTGATTGGTATAACCCATGGTTGAATCTTATATTTATTGTAAAATAGGACTAATTCTGGGAAGAACCAAATTTCTATATTCAATCCGAAAAAATTTAGTATTTCTTCATTCATTTCCTTCCAATTAAACTTTTTTTTTTGATTGGGTGCATCGATTTTTTGATGAATTGTGAGATAGAAAAGATCTTTCTTAGCCTTATCAATTTTATCAATTATTTGATAATTCTTAGTTATAGTTTGTATATTTTTATTCCTATTGGTGTCTGTATCGATATTAATCCAGGTTCCAATATTGAGTTTTTTAAAACATAAATTGACAGTTCTACAATCAAAAAATTTTCTATTCCAATTTTTATTTATATCCCTAATACCATCGTCTTCTAAATAATTATTGATAGGGCTTAACATATCAAATAATCTTCGCTTATGTGTGTTGTAATTATAAGAAATCTTTTCTTCCTTGTTTTTTACTTGTAATGGTGATTCATAAATATATGAATCGTTTCTATCTTCATAATTAATAGAGTTATATAATAAAAAATCATATCTATAGTGTTTTTTGAAATGATTTGACAACAAAATTTTCTCATAATCATAATGAATTTGTTTTTTGTAATGAATTAATTGGACTTTACCTTTATCATTATCATATAAATTCCATTGGTTTAAATCTTGATTTTGAGTAGTCAAATGTTGATTTACTTGCTTTCTCCATTTTTTTGGTACTAATCGGTCGAATCTAATTCTAGATAAATTAGATTGATAATGATTTCTTAACAACCAGTTTTTCCATTGCTTTGATTCAGACTTCCAAAATTTGTTATGTCTTAATTTCGAATTGGAATGAAATATTCCTTTTATTCCAACAGAATTCCTTATTTGATTTTTTAGAAAAGAAGATGTTCCATGATATTGAAGGACATATCTTAACTTATCCAAGTTATTAACTTGGATTTGTGCTAATTTATAAAATACATATGTTTGTGACAAGGAGGATAAATCACGAAAAATCGGTGAATTTTGATTGTCATTACTAATATTATAAAGTGACTTTTTTTTAGTTGAAATCAAATTTATTGTAGTTTGGTTTTTCTTATCAATCCTTTCTTGATTTACTTCATTATTGTAAATGTATTTATCAATAATTTTGTTTGTTGATTCAAGAAAAAGTTGTGCATTGAAATTGGGAATCTTGATGATATATAAAATAATATTTATGTATATTTTTTCAAAAAAATATTTTATAAAATAATGTGATTTGCGAATTAATCGAGCATTTCTTCTTTTTAATACCTTCAAAATGTTTTTTGATAATTCTATTCTTCTTTTATTATTCGAACTTCTTTTGTTAAGACCAAGTTTTATCTCCGGTGTTAGAAATCTGTTTTTATTGTCTTTTCTAATTATTTCTATTTTATTTCTGATTCTGTTTGTTCTATCCATTAGATCGTTCACTTTCTTTTCTGTCGGTGAATACTTTGTCCAATTCATAAATTCATTTTGAATGTACGATTCATGAATAATAAGATTATTGATTATAGAATCTTTTTCTTTTTTATTTTTATTTGATTCATATGTTTCGTTTAAACCAAATAATAATAGAGGATTTACTTTTGAAAGTTTTTTTATTATCACCCATTTTTGGGGTTCTTTTGAGACCCTTAGAAACATTTGTGTTTTTTCTTTTAAAACTATTATAAAATTCTTATTTTTCCATTTTATAATTTTTTTTGTGAGTTTTTTAAAAATGAGTTTAAAAAAAGAAGGTCGTTTTCGGGGAGAACCAAAGGGTAGTTTCGCTTCCATTCCCAAAACTGTTAAAAAACGAAAATCATATTTTTGTCTTTTCGTTGTCATTGGATCTCTATGAGGGTTTTGGAACTTAGATCTGTCACAAGGTTTCAGACAAAAAGGAAATAGGATCTTTATTTGAATACCCTCTGTTAACCAGTTTTTCGGAAATTCTGTTTCTGATAATTGAACACCAGTATACGTACATTTAATATGCATTTCTCTTTTCCATTTCTTAAAATCCTCAGACCACTCGGAAGATTGAAAGAATAACATACAACTGATATTTTTGATTATTATCAAGGAAGGTAATAGAATATATTTTCTAAGAATTGATTGGATTACTAACATGCAGCTTCGTATTACTTGAGCAAATAGAATAGTATCCCAGGCTTCTGCTATCTGTTTTCGCATTTTTTCTTTTCTTTTGTCCTCTTCGTTTTTTTCAATTTCTTTTCTTTCTTTCTCTGTATAATTTGACATTGTTAATTTTGAATTTTTATCCATCC